TCTTTATCTCTTTCTATTGTTATATTTGTTATTTATTTTTTTTTCTTGTATAATTTTTATCTTTCTATAGAATCTTTTCTTTTATATACTATATATTTCTATTCATACTAGCTATTCATACTAGATTATTATATCTATTATTTATTATAGGATATACTTTATAGGATATACTTTATTACTTTTTACTTTACTATTTAAATAAATTAAAATAAATTAGATAAAGATTTTTTATGAATATTTGCAATATTATCTATATAATATATATTATATTTTATATTATATATTAAATATATTATATATTAAATTAAAGTAAAGAATATTAAATAAAGAATATTAAATATTAAAATTACATTACTTTTTTTATATATTCTTTTTGTATATATTCCTTTATAAAAAAAAAAAAAAAAGAAATATAAAATACGTATTTAATTATTACATTAATGCAAATATCAGAATGAAGATAGAAAATAGAAATCTAATTGTCTATGAAAATAGAATCTTTTAGAATATTTTTCTTTGATTTTTTATTTTCTTTTATTCTTCTTTTTTTTCTATTTGTATGTTATTATTGAGGGAAATTTGAAATTTATGGAATTAAGTATTAATTATAGATAATGACTAATAAAGAGTAATTCCTTATTGAACAATATATGTCTTTCACATACAACGAAAAAAAGGAGTCACCTACCTTTTGAATGGCAGTTCCAAAAAAACGTACTTCTATGTCAAAAAAGCATATTCGTAGAAATCTTTGGAAAAAAAAAGGATCTTTAGAGGCAGTAAAAGCTTTTTCTTTAGCTAAATCTGTTTCCACCGGACAGTCAAAAAGTTTTTTTGTGCGACAAAAAAAAGTCTTGGAAAAATATTAATTGACATGTTTCAAAGAACTTCCAAATTTCCATTTGATTCAAAGTACTCAGTATTTTGTATTTGATGTTTTTTTTTTTATCATTTTTTTATATTTTTTATTGAATTCGTGAGATGGTTTTTTCTTTCCTATGAATTGTGCTTTTCAAAATTGAAAAGCACAATTACGATAGACAAGGAAGAATCTGAATATTTCATTATACTTTATACTAAGGTGTTGGGTCTCAAAATCGTTAGAAAAAAAAATTATGAATTTTAGACCCCGACTGAGAACGAAACTATTGAGTTATGACTCTTCCGGATAAACAAGAGCTGTTTCTAGTACGGAAAAGTTTATTATTAAAACTGAACTTACGAAGATACTAATTAAGTATTATTGATATTGAACATTTCCATATGAATGGAAATGCATCTTTCTTCATTTTTTCCTAAACTCTATTTAATATCGACAATTCAACATGAATTTCCTATTATATTATTATTGAAGGTAAGCCGCCATGGTGAAATTGGTAGACACGCTGCTCTTAGGAAGCAGTGCTAGAGCATCTCGGTTCGAGTCCGAGTGGCGGCATAAATAAGAATTAATATTAATAATATAGACACAATAGATCTAATAGAATCTAAAATATTTTAAATATTCTATTTTTATTTTAGATTCTATTTAATCCCCCTCCCCGATTTCAATTATTTAAAAGGGACTCTTCTTTATGATATTTGCAACCTTAGAACATATATTAACTCATATTTCCTTTTCGATCATCTCAATTGTGATTATGATTCATTTGATGAACTTATTAATCTACGAAATCGAAGGATTACGTAATTCGTCAGAAAAAGGGATGATAGCTACTTTTTTCTCTATAACAGGGTTTTTATTTATTCGTTGGTTTTCTTCGGGACATTTTCCCTTAAGTAATTTATACGAATCCTTAATCTTCCTTTCATGGAGTTTATCCATTATTCATATGATTCCGTATCTTGGGGGGAATCATAAAAATGATTTAAGCGCAATAACTGCACCAAGTGCCATTTTTACCCAAGGTTTCGCCACGTCAGGTCTTTCAACTGAAATGCATCAACCCACAATATTAGTACCTGCTCTACAATCTCAGTGGTTAATGATGCATGTAAGTATGATGCTATTGAGCTATGCAGCTCTTTTATGCGGATCGTTATTATCAGTTGCTCTTATAGTTATTACATTTCAAAAAAACATCAATGTTTTTTTGAAAAACAAGAATTTTTTCAGTTTAAGGAAGTCATTTTTCTTTGGTGATATGAAATATTTTAACGAAAAAGGAAGTGTATTAAAAAATATTTCTTTCCTCTCATTTCAAAATTTTTACAAATATCAATTAATTCAGCGTTTGGATTATTGGAGTTATCGTGTCATTAGTTTAGGGTTTACCTTTTTAACCATAGGCATTCTTTCTGGAGCAGTATGGGCTAATGAAGCATGGGGCTCTTATTGGAATTGGGACCCTAAGGAAACTTGGGCATTTATTACTTGGACCATATTTGCAATTTATTTACATACTAGAACAAATCCAAAATTGCAAGATCAAGGCACAAATTCGGCATTTGTAGCTTCTATAGGATTTCTACTAATTTGGATATGCTATTTTGGGATAAATCTATTAGGAATCGGGTTCCATAGTTATGGTTCATTCCAATTAATATCTAATTGAATAAAAGAAATTCCATGAAGAATACATAAAAAATCGTCTGATACACAATGAAAATTTGTGTGAGTTTTTGAGAACCGTTTAAATAGAGGAATTATTCAAATGGTTCTCAAAAACTTTAGATGTATCTCATTACAATTCTAATTAACCCTTCCCTTTTTTTCATTGTCCAACGAAGAATCGTGAAAATATGAAAGTCAAAGAATTCTAAGACTTTCTTTCCAATTAATGAAATTTATTTAATTTATTAATTTCTTTCATTTATTATGGAATCTAAAAAAAGAATTAGTATCTATAAAAATAATTAGATAATAGAACTTGTACCTTGTCAACCGATAATGGGAGAATGAAATCAGGATAAAAACCAATTCCTATTACAGGTAGAAAGATACAGATCGAAACTAAGAGTTCCCGTGGTCCAGAATCAAAAAAATTCGATTTTGGAATATTGAATAGCTTGTATCCATAGAAAATCTGACGTAACATAGATAATAAAAAAATAGGAGTTAATATCATTCCAATTGCCATTACAAAAGTAATTACCATTTTTGGCATGAAAAGATATTTTGGGCTGGTAATTATTCCAAAAAAGACTAAAAATTCTGCAACAAAACCACTCATTCCTGGCAACGCAAGAGAAGCCATCGAGAAACTACTAAACATGGTAAATATTTTTGGCATTAGGATAGATATCCCCCCCATTTCTTCGAGATAAACAAAACGTATTCTATCACAACTTGTTCCTGCTAAGAAAAAAAGTGCAGCACCAATCAATCCATGAGAGAGTATTTGTCAAATGGCTCCATTAAGTCCCATGCCAGTTATAGAACCAATTCCTATAATTAGGAAACCCATGTGAGATACGGAAGAATAGGCAATACGTTTTTTTAAATTGCGTTGACCGAGAGAAGTTGAAGCTGCATAAATGATTTGTATTATTCCTACTATCACCAACCAGGGAGATAATCTAGAATGAGCGTGAGCTAATAATTCCATATTGATCCGAATCAATCCATATGCTCCCATCTTTAATAATATTCCAGCTAAAAGCATACATGTACTGTAATGTGCTTCCCCATGGGTATCTGGTAACCATGTATGTAGGGGTATCATCGGCAATTTGACAGCATAAGCAATAAGAAAACTAAAATATAGTATTATTTACAATGCTGCAGGATACGATTGATTAGTTAATTTTTCTAAATCTAATGTTGGTTCATTGGAACCATATAAACCCATACCTAGAACTTAAGAGAAAAAGGGAACCTCCGGCAGTGCACAAAATAAACTTTGTAGCCGAGTACAGACGTTTTTTTCCTCCCCACATGGATAAAAGTAGGTAAACAGGAATTAATTCTAATTCCCACATGATGAAAAAAAAAAAAGTAAAAGGTCTCGAGAAGAAAATGATCCTATTTGGCCACTATACATTGCTAACATCAACAAGAAATAGAAAAATCGCGGATTTCGAGTAACTGGCCAAGCTGCTAAAGTAGCTAAAGTAGTGATAAATCCTGTCAGTAAAATGGGTCCTATGGAAAGTCCATCGGTTCCCAGTCTCCAGTGAAAATAAAAAAGATTGATCCATTTAGAATCCTCCTTCAATTGGAAATGATAACAAAATACATAGGTCATTAGAAGGAGTTCTAGGATACATATACATAGAGTATACCACCTATACACCTTATTTCCCCCCCTATGAGGTATGAGGGAAAAAGACAATTGAAGAACCCGCGAATATGGGCAAAACAAGAAGTATTGTTAACCAAGGAAAATAACTCGTGATAAAGACAAGATAAAATTAGACCAGAAAAGCCCGTGCTCGGGAGAAGAATAATATATTTTCTTTTCTCGAGTACGGGCTTTTGTCGGTAAAGAGGAATCAAATGATTCAAGTGGAGTTTTTTGTCACATATCAATAAGAAAGACCCATGCTGCGAGTTGTTTCATGCCATAAATAAACACGGACACTCAAAAAATCCGTTGGACAAGCGGATTCACATCTTTTACAACCTACACAATCCTCGGTTCTTGGTGCAGAAGCAATTTGCTTAGCTTTACATCCATCCCAAGGTATCATTTCCAATACATCCGTGGGGCAAGCTCGAACACATTGGGTACATCCTATACATGTATCATAAATCTTTACTGAATGTGACATTGGGTCTATAAATTCCAGTTTTGAACACAAAAGATTTTCGATCTGGTAAAAGAAAATAAGAAAATGAAATAAATCATATATTTTCTATTGTAGACACCAGACGAATCAATGATTTATCAAAAATTGAAGAATCAATATATTTTAGAATCTGTTTATGAGAAAGGGCCAAGATACTTTGATTTCCATTTCAATAACCATGAAATATGAGTTTACGAATTCAATTCATGTTAATTTTACTATATTTCTATATGTATATGAATCTATATAGATTCATATACATATAGAAATATTCTAGTATATAGAAATAGAATTAAGGATATGATGATATATTATATATCAGATGAATACGTTTGTTATTAGGTTAGTTATAGAATAGGTTAATAACTCTAAATCATAAATATATATGAAAAAAGAGAAGAAAGAAAATAAAAAGAAATAAGAATAATAGAATATTCTATTCTATTTAATTCTAATTATATTATCTTATTATTCATTATAGAATATATTATAGAATATAGAATCTTAATATTCTAATTCTATTTAGAATATTCTATCTAAATATCTTATGTTTTGATTTATATGTTATGTGAAAATAGAAGAATTATGACTAATTATTCAGCAAATTCGATTGATTGATACGAGTTGATTTTCTGTTACGATGGATCGACGAAACAATAGCTAACCCAATAGCTGCTTCAGCAGCCGCAATAGCTATAACAAAGATTGAGAAAATTTCTCCTTTTAATTGCCGACTATCAAATATATCGGAAAATGTGACAAGATTTATATTCACCGAATTCAGTATAAGCTCAAGACACATAAGTGCTCTAACCATGCTTCGACTTGTGATCAGTCCATAGATACCGATAGAAAATAAATAAACACTTAGAAAAAGTACATGCTCTAACATCATTGATAAATCCCTCATATATCTTCAATATGAACAAAAATGAAACCGATTCAGTTGACTAGACTAGAAGAATTACAGAACAAAAGAAGATATTCACAGTAGATTGAAACAAAATAGATTAAATCCATTTTCATTCTTTCATTTTAAAAAAGGAAGTTCTTATTTCTTATTATATTAGAATTAGATTATTGACGAGCCATAGTAATTGCACCTATCAAAGAAACTAAAAGAATTATAGAAATGAGTTCAAAAAGAAGATAAAAATCTGTGGATAAATGAATCCCAATTTGTTGAACGTTACTTATTAAGTCCTGTTCTATAATCTTATTTGATCTTGTAGTCCGAAAAATTCCGGACCATGACGTATCTGGGATAGTAGTCATTAATGAAAAAAAAATACTTGTACAAACCAGTGAAGTGATCCTATCTCCAAAGGTCCACAAATAGGAATCATTGGAATATTATGAACCGTTCATGAACATCACAGCAAATATGATTAATACATTTATCAAATTCAAAGTGGATTCGACCACGAAAACGCTCTGATGTGATTTATTTTTCATAAGGATATTGAATAGTTACAGGTAAACGATTTGTATGGGATAAGGTAATTATGAAACTTTGTCCAATGTACCTTGCGGCTCGTATTTTTTGTTTGCCATAATTCATGAACCCAGTAACCATAGGTAACATATTTTAGATATCCATGAATAAGATTTATGTTTCTTTCTCTTGGTTGAGATAAGTTATGAATATAGAATATTCATTATTGTTTTCTCTTAATTTCTTATTTTTATTTATAGTGAAACAAGTTGAAAAGAAGTTGTCAATAATAGATTACCTAGAGAAATAGGTAAAAGAAATTTCCATCCAAGATTTAATAATTGATCCATTCTCATCCTAGGTAAAGTCCATCTTGTTGTGATAGGAATGAACAGAAACAAATAAGCTTTAGCTAATGTAATAAAAATACTAATTGCTATTACAAAGACTCTAAACATTTTATTTATTTCAAAAAGTTCAGTAAGAGATATGTACGGAATAGAAAAATTCCACCCACCTAAGTAAAGAACTGTTACAAATAATGAAGAAACTACTAGGTTTAGGTAAGAAGCAAGATAAAAGAACCCGTATTTTATACCTGAATATTCGGTTTGATAACCTGCTACTAATTCCTCCTCTGCTTCTGGTAAATCAAAGGGTAATCTTTCACATTCTGCTAGAGAAGACATTAGAAAAACTAGAAACCCTATGGGCTGACGCCACAGATTCCATCCCCCAAAACCCTATTTAGACTGTGCCTCAATTATATCAACTGTACTTGAACTGTTAGATAATTATAGTCGATGATAACATCACTGCTCCCATCGCTATTCCAAAACCGTACATGAAACCTAAGCTTCATACGGCTCCTCTATGGCCACAAATAAATGTAAGGTAAGGATAAGGACTAGTTCAGTATTATTGCTCTCCTTGGACCTTAGGTAAATACAATGTAAAGATAATTTGGAGATTGGAGAGCCCTCAATTCGACCAATAAAATTCTGTCTGCTAGAATAAGAAAAAGCACTTCCGAATTGATCTCATCCCTTATAATGATATTAATGATATTATAAATCAAAAATTATCTTTGTTCAGCAATAACTTAATCTTTCAATAAAATACTCGTTCTATTCATAAATATAAAGAATTGGGCATTAGTTAATTAATCATGATAAGAATTACCATATGCATATGTATGAAGAAAGAAATATTTTCTTATTATTCCCGTTTTATTCTTTTTTATTCTATTATAGTATTGCATTCTATTTGTCTTGTTCCTGTTCTTCTTTCTGAAAACAAAAAAAAAAAAGAAAAGAAAATAAAGGATTAATTCGTTCTTGATAGTTATTTATTTAATCAGCGAATAGTAGCATACTCTAGATCGGAATCGTGGGGAAGTACTGCTTGATCATTTCTACCAACTTCAAGCCCTTATTATGATTCGTTTTATGCAAAGTTTTATGCAAAAATACCTTATTTTTGATACCTTACATTATTTCCATTACTCATCCTTTGCGTACTTTGGTGTTCCTAACTGCCCACTTCTTTTTGATTGATCCCCAGTATAGTAATAAATACAGTTGATCTTTTGCATCCGCTTCAAGATATGACGACTAATAAAAGAATCTCAATCTTGGGGTAAACAACTTATGTTTACTTCAATTTTCTTCTTGTACCTAGGGAATGAGATTTTTATTGTTTTACTGCAAATTGAGGAGCAGTTTTGTTTCACTCATATAACTATCTGGTTTAACTCATCGAACTTCAATGTTTAAGAAAAAAAAATGAAGATATTTATTCAATACATTCAATTTCTTTATTTAAATTAGAAACTTTCTACTTGAATAAAGTAAGTAAAGTATAACGTAAATAAAGTAAGTGAAGATAAAGAAATTAATAAAAAAAAAAAAAAAAAGATTTTTTTTTATTCTTTTCTTTTCTTTGATATTCATATTTACATATTGAATTCTATGAATTCTATTTCTATTTTATTGTATTGAAATCTCAATTCATTTCTTATTTATTTTCTATAAAATAGATAAAAAAAAGTTAATGTTCCAACGAATCACACGTAGAGATATTGCTAACACACATAGAGTTAATGGTATTTCATAACTAATCGATTGAGCTGCAGCTCGTAGACCGCCTGAAAAGGAATACTTATTATTTGATCCATATCCTGACATAAGAAGACCAATGGGGACAATGCTTGAAAAGGCAATCCATAAAAAAACACCTATACTGAGATCAGCTAAAACAAGGTGATATCCAAAAGGAACTACTAAATAACTTAGTAGAAACCCTATAGAAGGTCCGACCCTAAATAAACGAATATTACCTCTAGATGGAAGAATATCCTCCTTCAAAAGTAGTTTGGTCCCGTCCGCTAAAGCTTGAAGAATTCCTAATGGGCCGGCATATTCAGGTCCAATACGTTGTTGTATTGCTGCAGATATTTTTCTTTCTTTTCTAACCACACAATGACTAATACCCCATTGTGATTCCTAAGACAAGGGTTAAAATGGGGACAAAAATCCATATGAGTCCATAGACTTCTTTTAAGGATTCTAATCTATAAAAAGAATTAATAGTTTGTACTTCTGTCGTATCAATTATCATTTAAACGATCAACTTCTCCCATAATAATATCTATACTACCTAGTATCGTCATGATATCAGCCAATTTCATTCTTTTAACTAGCTGGGGAAGAATTTGCAAATTGATAAAACCGGGTGGACGAATTTTCCATCTCAAAGGAAAACACTACTATCTCCTATTAAATAAATTCCTAATTCTCCTTTTGGGGCCTCTACCCTTACATAAAGTTCTTGTTTTAACAATTCAAAATTGGGTGAAAGTTGGGTGAAAGTTTTTTAGTAATAAATCTATATTCAAAATTATTCCATTCGGAATTTTTTGTCCTATGAAAACGCCGGTTTTCTAAATTTTCATAAGGTCCTCCAGGAATTCCTTCTAGAGCCTGTTGAATGATTTTTATGGATTCTTGCATTTCACCGATTCTTACTAAATAACGAGCTAATGTATCACCTTCTTTTTGCCATTTGACTTCCCAATCAAATTTATTGTAACACTCATAGCAATCAACTTTACGAAGATCCCATTGGATTCCAGAAGCTCATAACATTGGTCCTGATAAACCCCAATTTATTGTCTCCTCCCCACCAATAATGCCCACTCCTTCAACTCGTTCCAAAAAAATGGGATTTCGCGTAATGAGTTTTTGATACTCAACAACTTCTGTTAAAAAAGAATCACAGAAATCAAAACATTTATCTATCCAGCCATAAGGTAAATCCGCAGCTACTCCTCCGATGCGGAAATAATTATGGCATACCTGTGGCGGCTTCGAATAGATCATATATTAATTCCCTCTCTCTTAAAATAAAATATAGAAAAAGGGAGTCTGTGCACCAATATCGGCCATAAAAGGGCCAAGCCATAACAAATGGGAGGCTATACGGCTCAGCTCCAGCATAATAACTCTGATATAACTGGCCCTTTTAGGCACTTGAACACTTTCCAATCGTTCTGGTGCATTTACTGTTATTGCTTCTGTGAACATAGTAGTTAAATAATCCCAACGTGTTACATAAGGCAAATATTGTATAATTGTTCGGTTCTCCGCTATTTTTTCCATCCTAAATAGCCCAATATAGGTTCACAGTCAATAACATCTTCACCATCCAGAGTAACGATCAGCCGAAGAACACCATGCATTGATGGGTGGTGAGGACCCATATTGACTATTATGAAATTTTTTCTTGTAGCCGGTACAGTCATATTTTTTTCCTTAATTCATTATTTCATGAATTTCTTAAAATGAAAAATCTAAAAAAAAAAGAATAACTGAACTAATAAAAAAATAATTAAAAAAGAAAAAAGAACAAGGATAATAATAAGAAAATAATAAGAAACTCAAATAATAAATTCAAATTTAATTAACGAGTTTTTGGTTCCCGAATATCTAAATGATCCATTAATTTCTTGTAACGCACTTTCTTTTTCTTTGACAAATAAGTCAATAATCGTTGACGTTTTCCCAGAATTCTTCGTAGACCCCTTTGCGATAAAAAATCTCTTTTGTGCAATTCTAAATGTGAAGTAAGTCTCCGTATCTTACTGGTGAAATGGAATACTTGAAATTCAACAGACCCACTATTTTCTTCTTTTTCTTCTTGTGTAATAACTGAGATGAATGAATTTTTGACCATAAATTAAAATTTTTATCTTTCTTTTCTGTGAATTTTACCGATCAGAAAAAATAATAATATTTATTATGCCAGTTATTTTCATCTAGTATACATCAAAATTGGATTTCATTCATATACTACTTTAGTTTTTTATTTATGTGGTTTATTTTTTTTATATTTGATCCAAATATACAAAACATATATGTATTCACGAAAGAGAACAATTTCTTTTTAATGAAAATTGATACACTATGAAATCAGCATGATGTATTAGAATGTTAAACAATGTATATGTTTCGGCTTTCATCTATTCATCTACCAAATATGTTACAAGATATGTAGTAAATCTACTATAAACTACTATAAATTTTTTTCATTTTTCATTGAAATTGAATTCATTCTGAATTGTGAATACATATGTATTCTTGACATACTGAAACGACTGCTGTTATTGGTATCAAACCAATAGCGATTCATACAAGCTAAATCTTCTAATCGATAATTGGGCCAAAGAAACAATTTGAATTTAATGAAATTTTTTCTATCTGTATTAATATTAATATGTTTGTCCTCATTCAAAAATTGTCCACAGTTTCTTATTTTGTTTTCATTGTAAAATATTGGATTTCTATCCACAACATTAAAATTCTGGGAATTGAAACAAATTCGAATTCGAAATTCTCTACGACGTCTGGGAGATAGAATATTTTCAGGAACAAGTAAATCATAATGATTTTTGTCTCCAATCAAAAATATGTTGCTGTGTCTTGCAATATATTTTTCAAATCCCCCTTTCTCAATATATCTTTTTTTTGTGTATTTTTTATTTTTTTGGTACTTCTTATTATCGACCAATGAAATATCCATAGTTTGATATATAATAGATTTTCCTTTCCTTCGTATAGATAGACAAATTGGTTCAATAATAAATATTCCCTTTCTTATCAATTCTGCAAGAGCTAAGTCCTTTTGAATCATCATTTGATCCATATTTATTTCACTTCTTTGAATCGAAGATATAGCAATATCCTTTGGATTTATCAGTCTAAGTAGGAAACAATATATTCTGATATTTTTAATTATTTTTTTATTATTCAAGGGATCAGACCATCTTAGTTGAAAAAGGAAATATTCTTTCAAAAAGAAATCTAGTTCCATTTCATTATTGCTCTTATATTGTTTTTTTTTTAGTAGATTCCATACAAGATTTCCTTGGACCTGTTGTTCGTTTTCTTCCTGCTTGAAATTTACTAATTCAAGATATTTTTTTTTATTAGATGATTTATTTGGATTTATGTTAATTTTTTCATTTATAGAAAAATTAAAAAATAGTGATTTGATTGGGATGATCCAAGGTTTAATTTGATATACATCAAAAAGTAGCACAAATTCTGGGAAGAACCAAGTTTCTAGATTGGATATAGTAATAGTATCATGATTTGATGTGGTATCATATAACCTTTCTTTATTCATTCCCATGCAATCAAAAAAGAAACTTTTTTGATTGAATGGTTTGATCTCTTGATGAATTGTAGGATAAAAAAGACCTTTTTTTTCCATTTTTTTTAAATTATTAATTTTAGTCTTAGTATTTTTCTGAATCTTGATACCAATATGTGCATTGGTCCAGATCTCAATATCATTTATAAAATTTAGAAAACAAGGATCAAGAATTCTACAATCAAAATATTTTCTATCCAAATTGATATTCCTATCAATAAGATATCCTTTTTCTAGATAATCATTACTAGGTATACTTACTAATACATAAAATGATTCAGGTTTCGATATATTGAAATAATATGGAATTTCTTGATCCCTGTTTATTTCTAATGTTGATCCAGAAATGTATAAATTAGGGAGGCTTATGTATTTATATGATAAAATATCATATCTGTAATGTTTTTTCCATTTGTCTTTTTGACTCATAAATAGATTCACTGCATAGTCATTTTTATTCATGGAATAAAGAAATTGGTATTTTTTATATAAATCCAATTGTTTTAATTCCTTATTTTGAATCATACGATGTTTATTGATTCTATTTCGCCATTCTTTAGGTATTACTGGAGACCTTTTTTTTTGAGATAAATCGTATTGATAATGACCTTTTAACCAGTTTTTCCATTCGTTCATTACATACGTATTAATTTTATTATGTGAATTAAATATTCCATGTATCATACAATAATCTTTTAAATTATCCTTAAAGAAAGGATAGCTCTCTTGATATTTAAGTACAGGTCTTAATTTAGACTTCTTAAGTAATTTATTTTGTGATATTTTGTAAAAAACATATGCTTGGGACAAGGAAGATAAGTTCCAATAAGTATTGGGATTTTGATTGTTATTCTTAGTATTATCAGTATTTGAAAACAATTTTTTTATAGTCAAAATAAAATTCATTGTATTTTTATTTGTTTCATCAATTCCTTCTTGTTCTTTATTTATTTCATTGTTGTAAATGGATTTATTAAAGATCTTTTTTGTTGATTCAAAGAAAAGTTGTGCATTTATCTTAGAAACGGTAATGGTGCATAGCAAAATATCTATGTATATTTTTTCAATGAATGATTTGATAAAGTAGTGTGATTTACGCATTAATCGGATATTTTTCCTTTTTAATATTTTCCAAATATGTTTCTGTGATCCCGATTCTTTATTATCATAAATTAGAACTATTTCTTTTTTTTTCTTGTCTTTTGCGGTTCGTTCAATTTTATTCCTTATTTTTCTTGTCTTATCAGAAAGATCTTTCATTCTTTTTTCTATTAGTGAATAATTTAACCAATTCATCGTTCGATTTAGAACGGACGATTCGCGAAGAATCTTATTATTTCTTTTGAAATATTTTTTGTTTTCGTTCGGTTCATACACTTTTTCTTTACTCAATTCAAATAAAAAAATTGGATTTACTTTTTTCATTATTAGTTTGATAAGTTGAACTATTACCCCTTTTGTTTTTTCTTTTTTAACTTTTAGAAATGATTTTTTATTGAAAGAATTTAAAACTTGTAAAAATTTATTTTTCACCTTTTTTTTTCTTTTTTGGAGTTCTTTATAAATAGGTTCAAAAAAAGAAGGTCGTTTTCGGGGAGAACCAAAGGGAAGTTCCGCTTCCAGTCCCCAGACTGTTAAAAAACAAAAATTTGTTTTTTTCTCTTTTTTTTTCATTAGATCTCTATGATGAGATTGTGCCTTAGATTTTCTCCAAGGTTTTAGACAGAAAGGATATAGAATCTTTATCTGAATACCATTTATTAACCAATCTTGGGGAAATTCTTTTTCTGATAATTGAACACCATTATAGGTGCATTTAATATGGATTTCTCTATTCCATTCCTTAAAATCCTCTTCCCACTCGGTATTTTGGAAAAATAAAATACGTAAAATATTTTTTGCTATTATTAATGAAGGCAATATAATGTATTTTCTAAGAAAAGATTGGGTTATTAACATAAAACTTCTTATTATTTGAGTAAATATAAAGGCATCCCAAGCTTCTGATACTTCTATCTGTTCGTTTTTATCTTTTTTTTCGTCCTTTTCTTCTTTTTTATCTTCATTTTCAAAATAAGAAATTTTGAATTCTGATTCTTTTTCTCTGCCCATCCAATTCCTAAAAATTATATTCTTTATTTCGTTGATATCAAAACACGAAAAAAAAGATATTTTGTCTAGACGATCCAAAAAAAGTGGGGAATGTAAATTTACTTGAAATAGGTCCCAAATAACTGTTTTACGTCTTTGAGCGCGCATGGATCCTTTGATTAGATTGCGACGAAAATCTGATTGTTGTGAGTAACGTATCAAAGACACCTCTTCCTCTTCCGTTTGATCATCATATTTATCATTTTTAATAGTATTATGAATACTAGGAATATAATCGGTATTCTGATCATTATCATAATAAATTATCACACGTTTGGCTCTTCTTGAATGAATCTCATAATCGTCGTCCTCCAATTCTTCTTCATTTTCTTCTTCCTCTTCTTCCAAATTCTCGGTTAATTTGTATGACCATCGAGAAACCTTTTTACTGACTTCTTCTATTCTAATTCCAATAGATTTTTTTTTCATTTTTTTTGTATGTGTTGTAATTACATCAAATACAAATTGCAAATATTTTGCTTGACTTTCTGAATCAATTCCTTTTTCTTCTGTAGAATTAAAAAATGATTGACGGTGGAGTTCTACGGAATCATTAAGAAGTAGATCATGAATCTTATTTATAAAAAAAAATTCTACTAAATCTTCTGTATCTGTATAAGTATTCATGATTGCGCGTGAATCTAATTTTTTTCTCGTTCCTCGATATGGTCCGTTGAAAAAAGGATCATATGCTTTTGGCAAGCATTTTTCTTTTTTTTCATCATCACATAATATGGTTCTTTTTTCAAGTATATCCAGACTATGGGATCCCTCTTTTTTTTCTAGAAATTGGATTCGGCTTTTCAATTCATTGTTCAAATTGCACTTTTTTTTTTCATTAGTATAAATCCAAGAATTATAAATATCTTCGTCATATAGTTTTTCTATTATGTACAAAGAAATTCTTCGTTCTAGCATTTCCGAAAAAGTCGATAAACTGGGCGGATATGTAAAGGATATTATTTGTTTCC